TAAAAAGACCAGTTTATGAAACTTCTTACCCTCCGGATGGAAATAAAGAAAATTCGAAGTTAGAAATAGATAAAAAAGAAAAATCTCTCTTCTGGTTTGAAAAACCTCTTGTGACTATTCTTTTCGACTATAAACGATGGAATCGTCCATTTCGATATATAAAAAATGATAAATTTGAAAATGCTGTTAGAAAAAAACAAAGTATATTAATAATATAAAAATGAATACATAAGCTGAATACAATAAGATATAAGACGAGATTCGACCACCTCCTAAATATTTAATACTTTCTGCTACAAAAAAATTAAGAATACCAACCGCATTGGTAATTCCATCAATTATCCGTCGATCAAAAAAATAAGTTAATTCAGCTAATAATCTTATACCCCCAATTAAGGATATTCTATAAAAAGCATCTATGTAACCACGATTATATGACCAATTATATATTATATTTATAATTTTTTCAAAAAAAAAATTTTTAGTAAAACTTTTACCAAATGAATTACGAAAATTCAAATTTTGTAAAGATGAATAAGCGGGCTTATAGAAGAAAAAGGCTATAAATATTCCGAAAAAAGCTATACTCACAGAAAAAGTTGCATTTTTAACAAATTCATACCAATTTTCCGAATCTTTTGAACTTTCATGTAACAAGTTTATAGACGGAGTTAACCATTTGTCTAATATATTAAAATCAATTGCTTCTTGATTGAATTGAGTGAACGGAATTCCTATGACTCCAACAAACAAAGTAAATAGGGATAACACAAACATCGGAAATAGCATAGTATTATCTGATTCATAGGGATACGAAAAAGTATTCTTAGTACCAAAATGGGGAATAGTAACAAAAGGACGCATCATTTTTGTTACATTACTATCAATTTGATATCTTGTTTTTTTCCAAAAAAAAGAAGACCTTTCATTATTATTCATTGTTAATAATGATAAGAAAGGAAAGTTGTTTTGAATTATTTTGGATCCTTCTTTACCCCATAATGATATTGAATAGAGGGAGTTATTTGTTTTTCCGCTGTAATTTTTAAAATAAAGGTTTAAATGTCCCTCAAAAGTAAGTAAGTAGATGCGAAACATATAAAATGCTGTTAATCCTGCTGTGGAACAGGCTATTATTGCGAAAATCGGTGAATACAACCAACTATCATTAAGAATTTCATCTTTGGACCAAAAGCAGGCAAGGGGTGGAATACCACAAAGAGAAAGGGTACCTAATAAAAAAGCATTTTTTGTAATTGGCACATGCTTTGTTAAACCACCCATAAGAACCATGTTCTGACTTTTATCTGGAGAATATCCAACAACCGATTCCATTGAGTGAATAATGGACCCAGATCCTAAAAACAACAACGCTTTTGAATAAGCATGAGTAATCAAATGAAATAAAGCAGCGCGATAAGACCCCATACCCAAAGCTAACATCATATAACCCAATTGCGACATTGTAGAATAGGCTAAACCTCTCTTAATATCTTTTTGAGCAAGAGCTAAAGTAGCTCCAAATAGTACTGTTATTATACCTATCAAAGCTATTAGATTCATGATGTAAGGTATTTTTATAAAAAGCGGAAGAAGACGAGCGACAAGAAAAATTCCCGCTGCTACCATCGTAGCAGCATGTATAAGAGCGGAAATGGGGGTAGGCCCCTCCATAGCATCAGGTAACCATACATGAAGAGGAAATTGAGCAGATTTAGCAACCGCACCTGCAAATAATAGGACGGCGCACAAAGTAACAAATAATAAATTAACCTCATTATTATAAATCAAGTTATTGAATATTTTAAACAAATCCCGAAATTCAAAACTACCCGTTGTCCAATAAAGACCTAAAATCCCTAATAATAAACCAAAATCCCCCACGCGATTAGTTACAAATGCCTTTTGACAAGCATTCGCCGCAGTAGGTCGAGTGAACCAAAAACCTATTAATAGATAAGAACACATTCCAACCAATTCCCAAAAAATATAAATTTGGATCAAATTCGAACTAGTAACTAATCCCAACATTGACGTATTGAACAAACTCATATACGCAAAAAATCTCAAATATCCTTGATCATGAGACATATAATTGTCACTATAAATAAGAACCATAATTCCAACAGTCGTGATTAATATTGCCATAATACAAGTAAGTGGATCGATCAAGTAGCCCAACTCTAAAGAAAAATCATTATTGATAGTCCAAGACCATACATATTCATAGATATAACTACTATTTATTTGATCAATAGACAGATAAACTGAAAAAATCATAACTATACTTAACAATAAAACACTCGGAAAAGACCACATACGTCGAAGGTTTTTGGTTGCCGTCGGAAAAAGTAGAAGTCCCACTCCTATTAAGATAGGAATTGGAAGTGAGATGAAAGGTATGATCCATGAATATTGATACGTATATTCCATAAAAAAAGTATATTTAATTCCTAATTAATTTTTCTGATTCACCAGCTCTTATCTCTTTTCAAAAGGATCAGTTAATAAAAAATTTAAATATCCAAAAGTGAAATAGAATTTTCCTTTTCTATTCTTAATTGTTTGCCAAATACTTCAAATATTTCAAGTCACGAAGTTTGAATTGTTCAAATAAGATGATCCACTGAAACTATTAATGAACACGCCTATTTATTTTAAGTAAAATATTGTGACAATATAGAAACTGAAAATTCTCTTTATTAGTATGCATTAAAAAAATTTCCCGCTATAGATCAAGAAGGAATAATTACACGAAAAACACGCTTTTATTTTGGTATCAATCATAAAAGACAGCCTACAAGTTGATCCAGTAAAATAAGACTTCTTTTTATTAAATTCCTTTATTACGAATCATTAAACAATTCATTTTTTTTTGACAAAATAAATAATATTATATATATTTTGTTTTCTTTGTTCCTAATCGAATAATTTTTCATTCTCGATAGTATATTAGGAGTATACTATAATTTAAAGAATAAATGGATAATAAATAAAATAGTAAAGAACAATTCGTTTTGAACAATAGATGTCTTTCACATCCAACTATAGCAATGAATAATCAATTATAATTTTTTAATGGCAGTTCCAAAAAAGCGCACTTCTATATCAAAAAAACGGATTCGGAAAAATATTTGGAAAAGCAAAGGGCGTCGGGCAGCGTTGAAAGCTTTTTCGTTAGCAAAATCTCTTTCAACGGGGAATTCACAAAGTTTTTTTGGGGACAAATCAAATAAATAATTAAACATTGGAATAATCTGAATCGGTTTGACTCAAAAAACAGCCTAGTAGAAGTTGGTTTATAATTTTTATTATTTAATATAATTTTTTTTATATTATGAAAATTTATTATATATAATTATTTATATAATTTGAATTAAAAAAAAAAAAAATTGTATCTTCCTTATGTCGTTGYMRATWRAWWKAAACATTTTTTTTTTAATCAAAGCAATTATTGGAATTTCCTAATGTTTTGAGCGGATGAATATGAAATTCCTTTTCCTTTTTTTAGGGTATGTAAAAAAAAAANTAATAAAAAATCTTTTCTTTACTCTATTAAAAAATAGAAAATGGTCCTTTTTTTTCTTGTTCAAAGAATAAAAATAAATACAAGGGTTGACCTTTCTTTTTCATATCTTTGTTTTATAATTTTCGGGATGGGGAAAATACGAATCCCCATCGCCCCAATAAACCAAAAATTTTTTGTTGAGTTTTATTTTATTATATATTTTCTATATTATAGAATATAGTTATATATATATAATATCGAAATATAGAAGATCAAATAGTATAGTAAACTGAAACTGTTTATTAAAAATTTAATGAGACGTTGAAACAATGACATTAGTTGATTAAGTTAAAACCTTATTTTTAAATTCTATGAACCCTTATTTCTTTTCTCTAAATCATTATTACTATTATAGAATATACCCCGCCGAATACATAATTAAATTGGTTTGCAAAATCCTAACACAAATTTTATACACAACGAAAACCCTTTAATACAAAGGCAAGATTTCTAGAAATTTATTGAGTGTAGTGCTGTGCTGAAATTGTGATCGATAAAAATATCCTATTTTAGGTTTTCATTGAAAAAATGAGATAAAAAAAAATCATTAAAAAATGAAAAATCATTTTTTTAAAAATTATATCTACATATTGACACCCGAATTATCTAGTTACAACAGTTCCTTTTTGAAAGAGAATAAACTAGGCAAAATCCTATAAAAAAAACTATTGTTAAATAAATTAAGAAAATTGACACCTTAAATTATTATTGAAATAAATGAAAATTCAGAATAAATACATTACATATATAAATATTAAATAAATAAATGAAATCAGATAATAGAGATTTTTATTGGAAACGCTCAAATCCCCTATTGAATTTTTAATTCAATTTGAAAATTGAAAGATAAAGAGTTTTTTATCCCCTATAAATAATAAATAAAATATTTTGTAAAAAATATTACATTGAATTGCAAATTCTTCTATTTTTTCGATCTCGACGATTGAATAATAATAGGTTATTATGATTTCGAGAAAGCCGCTATGGTGAAATCGGTAGACACGCTGCTCTTAGGAAGCAGTGCTAGAGCATCTCGGTTCGAGTCCGAGTGGCGGCATGCCATTTTTTATTATAAAAAAAGTTCTATAATATAATTAATTCAAGTCCCAAATATTAATTCAAATAATTGAATTGAGGGACCTTTTTTAATAATTTTTTTTTATGATATTTTCAACTTTAGAGCATATATTAACTCATATATCTTTTTCGGTCATTTGTATTGTCATTACAATTCATTTGATAACCTTATTAGTCGATGAAACCATAGGACTCTACGCTTCGTCAGAAAAGGGCATCATAGCTACTTTTTTCTGTATAACAGGATTATTAGTTACTCGTTGGATTTATTTGAGGCATTTACCATTAAGTGATTTATATGAATCATTACTATTTCTTTCATGGGGTTTCTCCATTATTCATATATTTACGTATTTTAAAAAATATAAAAACCATTTAAGTGTAAGCGCAATAACCGCGCCAAGTACTATTTTTACCCAAGGTTTTGCTACTTCAGGTTTTTTAACTGAAATGCATCAATCCCCACTATTAGTCCCCGCTCTCCAATCTCATTGGTTAATGATGCACGTAAGTATGATGCTATTGGGTTATGCATCTCTTTTATGTGGATCATTATTTTCAGTAGCTCTTATAGTGATTACATTTCAAAAAGCTATAAGAATTTTTGGTAAAAACAATAATTTAGTAAATGCGTTATTTTCCTTTGATGAGATCCAATACATGAACGAGGGGAACAATGTTTTAAGAAACACTTCTTTTTTTTCTTCGAAGAATTATTATAAGTCTCAACTTATTCAACAATTAGATCATTGGAGTTATCGTATTATTAGTCTAGGGTTTATCTTTTTAAGCATAGGTATTCTTTCAGGGGCAGTATGGGCTAATGAGACATGGGGATCATATTGGAATTGGGACCCAAAGGAAACTTGGGCATTTATTACTTGGACCATATTCGCAATTTATTTACATACGCGAACAAATCACAATTTGGAAGGTGTAAATTCTGCAATTGTGGCCTCTATGGGTTTTCTTATAATTTGGATATGCTATTTTGGGGTCAATCTATTAGGGATAGGGCTCCATAGTTATGGTTCATTTACATTAACATCTAATTGAATGAATTCAAGAAAGGGCCTGACGAACACAAACATGGGAGAGTATAGATAAGAAAACTGTGTGTAAGACATCGAGAACCCTTTGAATCACTACATTACTTGATTCAAATGGTTCTCACAAAAGCCAAATTTATGAGGAAGTCCAATTCATTTTTTTATTTAACTTAAGAAAAAAGACTTCTTTTTTTATTGTGCAACGAACGATTTTAAAAATAATTATTAATTTATTGCTGTTTCATTTTTTTTATGAAAACTATCTAGCAAAATAATTAGATAAAATAGCTTCGACCTTGTCAACTGATAGTGAGAAAACAAAATCTGGATAAATACCAATACCTATGACAGGTATAAGGATAGAGATCGCAACAAACAACTCTCGCGGTCCCGAATCAAAAAAATAAGAATTTTGAGCATTAAAAAGCTTGTATCCATAGAACATTTGGCGTAACATAGATAATAAATAAATGGGAGTTAATATAATCCCAATTGCCATTACCAAAGTAATTAGTATTTTTGTCATTAAAAGATATTTTTGGCTGGTAATTATTCCAAAAAATACTATTAATTCTGCAACAAAACCGCTCATACCCGGCAATGCAAGGGAAGCCATCGATAAGATACTGAAAGTCGTGAATATTTTTGGAATTGGGATAGCCATTCCGCCCATTTCATCGAGATAAACAAGACGTATTCTATCATAACTTGTTCCCGCCAAGAAAAAAAGCGCAGCACCAATAAATCCATGAGAGATTATTTGTAAAATAGCTCCATTGAGTCCCGTATCGCTTATAGAACCAATTCCTATAATTATGAAACCCATATGAGAGACGGAGGAATAAGCGATTCTTTTTTTTAAATTGCGTTGACCCGAAGATGTTGAAGCTGCATAGATTATTTGAATTATGCCTACTATGATCAACCAGGGTGAAAAGATAGAATGGGCGTGGGGTAATAATTCCATATTGATCCGAACCAATCCATATGCTCCCATTTTTAATAAGATTCCGGCTAGAAGCATACAAGTACTGTAATGTGCCTCTCCGTGGGTATCTGGTAACCATGTATGTAAGGGTATAATCGGTGATTTGACAGCAAAAGCAATAAGAAATCCGATATAGAATAGTATTTCCAGTGCTATAGGATACGATTGATTAGCTGATGTTTCAAAATTTAAAGTTGGTTCATTAGAACCATATAAACCGATACCCAGAACTCCCATTAACAAAAAAATGGAACCTCCCGCAGTGTACAAAATAAACTTTGTAGCTGAATACAACCGTTTCTTTCCTCCCCACATCGATAGAAGTAGATAAACGGGAATTAATTCTAACTCCCACATGATAAAAAATAGTAAGAGGTCTCGAGCAGAAAATGATCCTATTTGACCGCTATACATTGCTAACATTAGAAAATGGAATAATCGGGAATCTCGAGTAACTGGCCAAGCCGCTAAAGTAGCTAAAGTGGTGATAAACCCCGTCAGTAAAATGGGTCCTATGGAAAGTCCATCGATTCCCAATCTCCAGTAAAAATCCAAAAAAGGGATCCATTTATAATCCTCCGTCAGTTGGATTAATGGATCGTCTAATTCAAAATGATAACAAAATGCATAGGTTGTTAGAAGGAGCTCGAGTACACAGATACATATAGTATACCATCTCATTACTTTATTTCCTCTATGAGGGAAAAAGAAAAGTAATAAACCCGCAAATATTGGAAAAACTACAACTATTGTTAACCAAGGAAAATAATTCGTAGTAAAAACAAGATACACTTGGACTAAAAAAACCCATGTTCGAAAATGAAATAAAAAAAAATATATATGTATATTTATTTTATTTTCGAGCACGAGTTTTTGTCGGTAAAAAAGAAATCAAATGTATTCAAGGGGGCTTTTATAGAACGTATCAATAAGCTAGACCCATGCTTCGAGTTGTTTCATGCCATAAATAAACGCGAACACTCAAGAAATCCGTCGGACAGGCAGATTCACATCTCTTACAACCAACACAGTCTTCTGTTCTTGGAGCCGAAGCTATTTGCTTAGCTTTACATCCGCCCCAAGGTATCATTTCTAATACATCTGTGGGGCAAGCTCGGACACATTGAGTACACCCTATACATGTATCATAAATCTTTACTGAATGTGACATTGGATCTAGAAATTTTTTTTAAGACTATAAAGTTTCGATCGAGTAAATTTGTAAATGAATTATATATTTAGATACCAGATGAGTCAATAATTTATCAGAATTTTTATAATCAATCTACTTTCAGATTAACTCATGCGATAGGGCCAAGATACTTTGATTTTTTACGTTTTCGCAAACATGATCATGGATTAAGTATCATACAAATAATATTACTTGATGAATATCAGAATTTATCTGATAAATAAATACTACTTATTCAACAAATTCGATTGATTGATACGAGTTGATTTTCTGTTACGATAAATTGACGAAACAATAGCTGGGCCAATAGCTGCTTCAGCGGCTGCAATAGCTATAACAAAAATTGAGAAAATATTCCCTTTTAATTGGCGACTATCAAAAAAATCAGAAAATGTTACAAAATTCATATTAACTGCATTCAGTATAAGCTCAAGACACATAAGGGCTCTAACCATATTTCGGCTCGTGATCAATCCATAGATACCGATAGAAAATAAATAGGCACTTATAACAAGTACATGTTCGAGCATGATTGACCAACTCCTTATCAATTCCGATTCATTTCAATATGAACAAAAATTTAATAGATTCAATTCAATTGACAAAAAAAAAGTACAGAACAAGGGAATATATTGGTAATCGATCGAATAAAAGAATTTTTATTTTATTTAGACAGAAACAATCTTCAAATAGAATTGAAGGGAAATGTGTGTGATAACATAGAACAAAGTTTAATTTATGCTATTTCTAACTAAAGATTTATTACTCGCGAGCCACGGCAATTGCGCCGATCAAAGCAGCTAAAAGAATGATCGAAATGAGTTCAAATGGAAGAAAAAAATATGTTGATAAATAAATTCCAATTTGTTGACTATTACTTATTAAATCTTGTTCTATAATCTGGTTTGATCTTGTAGTCCAAATAATCCCATACCATGACGTATCTACAATAGTAGTCATTAGTGAAACAAAAATACTTGTACAAACCAGAAAAGTAACTCCACTCCCAACGGTCAAAAGATTAAAATCTTTGGAATATTCTGAACCCTTCATGAACATCACAGCAAATATGATTAAAACATTTATAGCTCCCACGTAAATAAGGAGTTGCGCAGCAGCTACAAACTGGGCGTTTGCTAGAATATAGAATAAGGATATAGAAACAAGAACCAGTCCCAACGAAAAAGCAGAATAAATGGAGTTGTTAAATAATAGTACTCCCATACTTCCTAATATAAGACCTGATCCCAACAAGACTACAAGAAAATCATGTATCGGTCCAGGCAAATCCATTATATGTAGTAAAAAAAGAGATAAATAAATCTAAATGTTTTTCATGACCTTATTGATCTGACCGGGAAAAAAAATGGATAATCAATTCCTAATTAAATCTTAAGGGGTGTGAATTAATGTAGGTACAGTTATTGTATTAATCTTAGTCTTGATCGGAAAGAGTCGAGTAGATTGAAACTATATATTTCGAAATATATAGTTTCAATCTAAATTGAAATCTAAATTAAGCTGCAATTCTCATGAATCAATAGTTTGGATTTGTAGGTAGTGACCAAACAAACAAAACTAAAGAAACCTCATTTCTTTAGATCAAAACATAACCTTAGTAATTTCCAATTACTCTTTAATCAAGGGATTTACTTATTTTAGACTGAAATTTGAGGCGAATTCAAAATTGTTCTAATTGTATAATCATCAACTACTGACATTGGTAAACGACCCAAAGAAATTTGATTATAATTTAATTCGTGACGATCATAAGTAGAAAGTTCATATTCTTCAGTCATTGATAAACAATTTGTTGGACAATATTCAACGCAGTTACCACAAAATATACAGATCCCGAAATCAATACTGTAATTAAGCAATCGTTTCTTTCGAATATCCGTTTCCAATTTCCAATCAACAACGGGGAGATCTATAGGACATACACGAACACATACTTCACAAGCAATGCATTTATCAAATTCAAAATGGATTCGACCGCGGAACCGCTCCGATGCGATTAGTTTTTCGTAAGGATATTGAATAGTTACAGGCAAACGATTTGCATGGGATAAAGTAATCATGAAACCTTGACCAATGTACCTTGCAGCTCGTACTGTTTGTTGACCATAATTCATGAACCCAGTTACCATAGGGAACATATTGTAATATCTCTAAAGAATTTTATGTTTGTTTCTTTCTCTTGTTTGAGCAAGTCGTGAATATAGAATATGGTATTCCTTTACAGTGAAAAGAGTTGAAAAGAAGTTGTTAATAATAGATTACCGAGAGATATAGGTAAAAGAAATTTCCATCCGAGATTTAATAGTTGGTCTATTCTTAGTCGGGGTAAAGTCCATCTTGTTGCTATAGAAATGAACAAGAACAAATAAGTTTTAGCTAATGTAATAAAGATACTAATTGTCATTCCAAAGACTTCATATGCTTTATTTATTTCAAAAAGTTCATAACCGAATATGTATGGAATAGAGATATCCCAACCACCCAAGTAAAGAACAGTTACAAATAACGAAGAAACTAATAGATTTAGATAGGAAGCAACATAAAATAAACCAAATTTGATACCCGAATACTCGGTTTGATAACCCGCTACTAATTCTTCTTCTGCTTCTGGTAAATCAAAAGGTAATCTCTCGCATTCTGCTAAGGAAGAAATTAGAAAAATAACAAACCCTATAGGTTGACGCCACAAATTCCACCCCCAAAAACCATATTTTGATTGAGCCTCAACTATATCAACTGTACTCGAACTGTTAGATAATCATAGTCGGTAATAACATCACTGTTCTCATCGCTATTACAGAACCGTACATGAGATTTTCACCTCATACGGCTCCTTGAGGGCCATAAATAAATCTAAGGAGCGTGTCGGGATTATTTATCTTGATATGTCTTTTTGTAGAATAGTATAGGATAAAAATCTATCGTGTGTCCCCAAATTAACCCAATAGAATTCTGTCTGTTCTAATAATAAACAAAAAGGGTACTTCTGAATTGATCTCATCCTTTAATAAAAAAAAATTTCTTTGTTGAGTAATAACTTAACTCTTCACTAAAATACTATTTATTATAAATATCAATAACCCATCGTTTTCAATTACGAAAAAAAAAATTGGCTATTCCATTAGTTCATGAATTCGGACACGAATTCTATCTCTATGAATAGGGAGATAGGAAAGAAAGGAATAGAGGAATAGATGGAGATAAGAAACAATAAAAAAGATCTCTTTTTTTGTTGTAATTGGATTCTTTCCATTTTTTTTTTTTTTTCGTTCCTATTCTTCTTTCTGACAAAAAGGGGACTTACAAAATAAGGGATTATTTCGTTTCCGATAGTCATTTATTTAATGGGTGGATAGGCGCATACTCTGGATCGGAATCGTGGGGAGTACTGCCTGATCATTTCTACAAACTTAAAGCCCCAATTCGTATTCTTTTTATATTATGCATTTTGCAAAAATGTCCTTCTCTCTCTTTTGGATAATTTTGAAAATCTCCATTACTAATCCTTTGTATATCTTGGTGTTTCTAACCATCCACTCATTTTTTTTTGCTCAATCGGCCGTGTTATGGTAATACATATATGGTAGTACATACAAATAATAGTGAAAACTCAATCCGGTTGATCTTTTGAGTCCGCTTCAAGACAGGATAACTAGTCAACCAATCTTGGGATAAAGGCTCTCTTGTGCCTATGTTTATTTCTGCTTAACTCTTATACATAGAAAATGAGACTCAATATTTTGACTGCTAATTTTTATTTATATAAGCTGTTTTCTTTCACTCATATAACTATCTGATTTAGTTCATTAATCCGAATTATGAATATAAAAATGAAGATATCTATTCAATTCATTTCACCCCTTTTCTGGAAAAAAAAGTGGGAGAAGTTTATGTCTCAACGAATCACACGTAGAGATATTGATAATACACATAGAGTTAATGGTATTTCATAACTAATTGATTGAGCAGCAGCTCGTAGACCACCTAAAAAGGAATATTTATTATTGGATCCATATCCTGACATAAGAAGTCCGATGGGAGCAACACTTGAAATGGCAATCCATAAAAAAACACCGATATGGAGATCGGCTAAAACAAGGTGATAACCAAAAGGAATTACTGAATAGCTTAGTAAAATTGATATGACTGCTATGGATGGTCCGATACTGAATAAACGAGTATCACCTCTAGATGGAAGCAGATTTTCTTTAAAAAGTAGTTTTGTACCATCTGCTAAAGCTTGAAGAACTCCCAAAGGACCAGCATATTCAGGTCCAATACGTTGTTGTATCCCTGCGGATATTTCTCTTTCTAACCATACAATTACTAGTACGCCTATTGTGATTCCCAATACAGTAGTCAAAATAGGGACAAGCACCCATAGAATTCCATAGACTTCTTTTAAGAATTCCAATCTCGAAAAAGAATTGATATCTTGTACTTGTGATGTATCAATTATCATTTTAACGATCAACTTCTCCCATAATGATATCTATGCTACCTAGTATTGTCATAATATCAGCCAATTTCATTCTTTTAACTAACTGAGGAAGAATTTGCAAATTGATAAAACCCGGTGGGCGAATTTTCCATCTCCAAGGAAAACCACCCTGATCCCCTATCAAAAAAATGCCCAATTCCCCTTTTGGGGCTTCGACTCTCACATAAAGTTCTTGTTTCGCCAATTCAAAAGTTGGCGAAGGTTTTTTACTAATAAATCGATAGTCAAAGTCATTCCATTCCGGAGACCTTCCTCGATCAAAAGATCGTATTTCTAAATTTTCATAAGGCCCCCCTGGAATTCCTTCCAAAGCTTGTTGAATAATTTTTATGGATTCCGTCATCTCACCAAGTCTGACTAAATAACGAGCTAATGAATCTCCTTCTTTTTGCCACTGAACTTCCCAATCAAATTCGTCATAACACTCATAATGATCAACTTTACGAAGATCCCATGGTATTCCGGAAGCTCGCAGCATTGGTCCTGATAACCCCCAATTTATTACCTCTTCTCCAGAAATAACGCCTACTCCCTCAACTCGTTCTAAAAAAATAGGATTTTGGGTAATAAGTTTTTGATATTCAGCAACCCCTGTCAAAAAATAATCGCAGAAATCCAAACATTTATCTATCCATCCATGAGGTAGATCAGCTGCGACTCCCCCGATACGAAAAAAATTATGCATCATTCTCATACCGGTGGCTGCTTCGAATAGATCATATACTAATTCTCTTTCTCTGAAAATATAGAAGAAGGGAGTCTGTGCGCCAATATCCGCCATAAAAGGGCCAAGCCATAACAGATGAGAAGCTATACGACTCAACTCCAACATAATTACTCTGATATAGCTGGCTCTTTTAGGTACTTGAATATTTCCCAACTGTTCTGGACCATTTACGGTTATTGCTTCTGTGAACATAGTAGCTAAATAATCCCAACGTGTTACATAAGGTAGATATTGTATAATTGTTCGGTTTTCTGCAATTTTTTCCATCCCCCTGTGTAAATAACCCAATATTGGTTCACAGTCAATAACATCTTCACCATCCAAAGTAAGGATGAGTCGAAGAACACCGTGCATTGATGGGTGGTGAGGTCCCATATTGACTATCATGAGGTCGTTTCTTGTAGCTGGTCCATTCATAAGTTTTTCCTCGATTCATCTTTCCATGAATTGCTGAAAATGAAAATAAGTTCATAAAAATTCAAGATCTAATAAATCAAATAATTCAAAATTACTTTGAAAATTACTGAGTTTTTGACTCCCGAATATCCAATTGATTAATTAATTCTTTATAACGCATTTTATTTTTCTTTGATAAATAAGAAAGTAATCGTTGGCGTTTTCCGAGAATTTTACGTAGACCTCTTTGAGATAAATAGTCTTTTTTGTGCAATTCCAAATGTGAAGTAAGTCTTCGTATCTTATTGGTGAAATTGACTACTTGAAATTCAACAGATCCTCCATTTTCTTTTTTTTCTTCTTGCGAAATAACTGAGCTGAATGAATTTTTTACCATAAAATGAAATCTCCTTCCCCTCCTTTTTTCTTTTTTTAGAAATTATTATGGATCAGTAATAATAATGTTACTCATTTTAATGTGATATACACAATAATCTTAATTTGATTAAGAATTTCTATTCTTTTTTTTTTTTTTATAAAATTTATCAATCCAATTTTTTTAAAAAAATTGGATTCAGATAGGTATACAAAAGGTTGGTATATTTCGGCACGCACAAAAAATATTTAGACTGAAATTAAAATTTAAAATGAAATAAGAATATTTTATTGATTCATTTCGAAATCTAATAGATACGTCATTGAATTAAATTAATATCATCTATCAGAATGTAAGACAGTGCCATATGTGTATTTCTTTGTCTTCATATACCAGAGTACGGGCAATATAGGAAAAATGTAGCATTAACGAATTTTCAATTGTGGATACATATGGATCCTTAGCATACTAAAACGACTGCTATTATTGGTATCAAACCAATAACGATTCATACAAGCTAAATCTTCTAATCGATAATTGGGCCAAAGAAAGAACTTTAATTTATTTAGTTTATTTTGATATCTATCAAGATGTTTGCTTCTTTTATCTAAAACTTGATCATCCGTTTTCACCTTATTGGCATTGTAAAATGCTGTATTTCTATGGATATCATTTCTATTCCGAGAATTGAAACAAATTAGAATTCTGAACTCTCTACGACCTCTAGGGGATAAGATATTTTCCGGAACAAGCAAATCATAATGATTGCTGGTTCTATTTTCATTCGTTTTTTGATGTATTGCAATGGATTCAGCAAAACTCTTTTTATCAGGATAGCCTTTTTCTTGATATCTTTGATTAATTTGGTACTTATTCTTATGAACTAATGAAATACCTATGGTTTGAGACATAATAAATTGTCCATCATTTTTTACAGACAGACGAACCGGTTCGATAATCAATATTCCCCTTTTCATTAATTCTGTAAGAGTTAAATCCTTCTGAACGATCAGAATATCCAGACTCATTTCTCTCCTTTGAATAGAGGATATAGCAATTTCTCTGGGATTTATCAGTCTAAGCAGGAGACAATATACTTTGATATTATTGATCATTCTTTGATTTACGGAATCATCCCATCTCAATTGAAAACGAAAATATCTTTTTAGGAAGAAATCAAGCTCCGCTTCCGTGTTTTTCTTGTATTGCTTTTTATTTATACGTTTTTTCACATCTGCTCCCGCGGAATCTTCTTGAACATATTTTTTGTGGTTTGAGAGAGCTGATTCAAGATCCTCTTCGGCCACAGATTCCTTTTCTCCTTTATTTACATTTTCTAATTCAAGAGTTTTTGCCTTCGCTGATATAAAAAGAGATCTTTTTTTCTTTCCAATTCGTTTTTGATTTTTACTAAAAATTGCATTTCCATTCAAATTTAAAAGAAGTGATTTGATTGGTATGATCCACGGATTAATCTTATATGCATTATAAAGTATCAAAAATTCTGGAAAGAACCAAAGTTCCAGATTCGATATGGAAGGACTTAGTATTTCTTCATTCATTCTCATCCAATCAAAAAAGATTTTTTTTTTATTGTTGGATGGGTTGATTTCTTGATCTTGATTAATTGTGAGATAAAAAAAATCTTTCTTATCGATTTTTTCAATTAGTTGAAAATTATTAACCCCAGTTTTAGTATTTTTATTACTGTTCGTGTCAGCCTCAATATTGATCCAGGCTCCAATATCGGCCTTATTTTTAAGACAAAAATGCAGCATTCTCCAATCAAAATATTTTCTATCCGGATTTTTTTCGAGATCTATAATATCATCTTCTACTAGATAATTATTGATAGGGATACCCGTCAGTATATCAAAAAATTTCCAGTTATCTGTGTTGTACTTATAAGAACTTTCTTGATTATTTTTTACTTGTACTGGTAATTCATATACTGGTAATTCATAAATATATGAATCTTTATTATCTTCATAATTAATAGATTTATATGATAAAAGATCATATATATATTTTTTTTTAATATTATCTTTTTTATTCGGTAATGAGTAGTGTGTTTCAAAAGAATTTTGTTTTTTGTAATCAATTAATCGGTTTTGTTCATATGAAGAACATTGGTTAAAATCTTTATTTTTGGCCATACGATCTTGATTGACTCTATTTCGCCATTTTTGTGGTAGTAATTTTGCCCATCTAATGGGATATAAATCGTACTGATAATGACCCCTTAACCAGTTTTTCCATTGATTCATTCCAGAATTTTGAAGATTCTTTTGTTTTAAGTCGGAATGTAATATTTCTTGTGCTCCAACAACTTCAACAAAATAATCCTGTATTTCATTCTTAAGAAAAAGAGATGTTCCGTGATAGTGAAAGACAGGTCTTAACTTAGATAAGTTAATAATTTGTGTTTGTGATAATTTGTAAAATAAATATGCTTGCGACAAGTATGATAAGTCACAAAAGATCTTTCCATTCTTATTACTAATATTGGAAAGTGACTTTTTTATAGTTGAAATAAAGTGAATTAGACTTTGATTTGTTTTATCAATTCTTTCTTGATTTGCTTCATTATTGGAAATGGATTTAGTAAAATTTTTTTTTATTGATTCAATAAAAAGTTGCACATTAATCCTCGGGATATTAATCATACGTTGAAAGATATTTATGTATATGTTTTCAACGAAAAATTTTATAAAATGATGCGATTTACGAATTAATCGTACATTTCTTTTTTTTAATATCTTTAAAATATTTTTCTGAGATTCTAATATTTTATCATCATAACTTATTTTGTTAGCACTAATATTTAGTTCTGGATTTATAAACTCTTTTTTCGTGTCTTTTCTAATTTTTTCAATTTTTTTTAGTATGGTGTTTGTTCTATCAGTCAGATCTTTCATTTTTTTTTCTCTCAATGAAAAATTTGTCCAATCGATAGATCGAATTATACTGGACGAGCCTTGGATCATTCGATTACTTATTATCGAATTTTTTTCGTTTTTCGCTTCATTCAACTCGTATATTTCTTTCAATTCAAATAATCGAATTGGGTTTCTTTGTGAAAGTTCTTGTATTATTTGTTTTATAAATAAAATGTTTTTGATGACCCATTTTTTTGTTTCTTTTGAGATATTTATAAACAAGTTTGTTCTTTCTTTTAAAACTCTTAGAATTAGAAAACCCTTCTTTTTCCATTTTTTCATTTTTTTTTCGAGTTCTTTTATTAAAATGGGTTCAAAAAACGAAAGTTGTTTTCGGGGAGAACCAAAAGGCAGTTCAGCTTCCATTCCCCAAACTGTTAAAAAACAAAAATCATTTTTTTGTCCTTTCTTTTTTATTGAATCTTTATTAGGGGATTGTAACCTAGATGTGTGCCACGGTTTCAGACGAAAAGGAAATAAGATCTTTATTTGAATACCGTCTGTTAACCAGTTTTTTGGAAATTCTTTTTCTGATAATTGAACACCATTATAGGTGCATTTTACATGCATTTCTTTATTCCAATTTTTAAAATCCTCGGACCATTCAGGAAATTGAAATAATAGCATACGGATAATATTTTTAGCTATTATCAATGAGGGTAAGACAATATATTTTCTAAGAATTGATTGAGTTACTAACAAAAAACCTCTTATTACTTGAGCAAATAGAATGCTATCCCAGGCTTCTGCTATTTCTATACGTGCTTTTTCCTCTCTTTTCTGCTTTTCTCTTATGTCCGCCTCTTTTTTCTGATTTTCGATTGTCTTTTCCTGTGTATTATCAGAAATAGTCAATTCTGTGTTTTTCGATATCCAAGGTCTAAAAAGCGTTTTCATTAGTCCGGGAATATCAAAAGAAAAAAAAAAAGATTTGTCTAGTCTCTCAAAAAAAAGATAAGAATGTACATTTGCTTGAAACAGTTTCCAAGTAACTGTTTTACGTCTTTGAGCACGCATAGAGCCTTTGATTATGTCTCGACGAAAATCCGATTGTTGGGAATACCGTATCAAAGCAACTTCGTCTGTTTGATCAGGATTATTAGTATCTGTGGTATTAGTATAAGGATCGCTAGTTTGTAGATTATCAGTAAAAATTACGACACGTTTGGCTTTTCTTGAACGAATTTCATGATCTTCCGCCATACTTTCGTCGTTTTCTCCTTCCTGTTGTTCTAAATCGTCGATTAATTTGTATGACCATCGAGGAACTTTTTTACTGATTTCTCTTAGTCCAATCGAGTTTTGACGACTTGCTTTAGCGTTGTAAGGAGTTATAACTGCATCGAATAAAAATTTTAACGATTTTATTCGATCTTCTGACTGAATTTTATCTTGAATTTGTGGGTAATTAGGATTAAGAAAGATAGCATGAATCTTATTTGTCCAAATGTTCTCACTATCTTTTTTTATAGAAGTTTCATTTATCATTGAGAATGAAAAAAAAAAAAGGATTCGTTTGCGGTAAGGTCCACTCAACAAAGGATCATATGTTTTTGGTAAATAGTATTTTTTAGTTTTATCATTACATAATTGAGTCCTTTTTTCCAGTACATCCCGAGCTAGAGTAAGGGATCCCTTATCCAGAACTTGAATTCTATTTATCAATTTTTTGTTTAAATTGATTTTTTTTTGTTCATTGAGATAATTCCAAGGATTATCCAATTCATCATAAGAAAGTTTTTCTGTTGTGAACAAAGATATCTTTTTTTGTATCATTTCAAAAAAAGTTGATACACTAGGTGGATGTGTAAAAACTATTCTGTCTTTTCCGTCACTTTTACATGTAGAAAAAAAATATTGTGACATTTCCGTTCTAACAGCATTTTCAAATTTATCATTTTTTATATATCGAAATGGACGATTCCATCGTTTATAGTCGAAAAGAATAGTCACAAGAGGTTTTTCAAACCAGAAGAGAGATTTTTCTTTTTTATCTATTTCTAACTTCGAATTTTCTTTATTTCCATCCGGAGGGTAAGAAGTTTCATAAACTGGTCTTTTTATATTTTGATAGCGTGTCCTTTTAAAGTGGAATTCATCCTTTGTTTTTTCCTTTCCATTCACTCGGATCTCTTCCGTTTCATCGATTTTGTCCGGATCCTCCTTTTCTTCCGAAAAAAGGGAAGGAGAAGTATCTTCTTCGGTGGATCCCTCTTGTTCCTGTTTAGTCCCCTTCGTTTCGGAAGTGGTTTCTATTTCTACATCTGTTTCTTCCTCGCTTTCCCCCCTTTCCTCCGTTTCTGAGGTTTCTTTCAGTTTCTTAGTAACAATGGGTGACGGTATTCTGCCTAAATAGTAGACACAGGTAATAAATAAGAGAATACTAAAGATTCGAGCCATCGAATTTATCAATTCTGACACAAGGTACTTATTAGATCTAATAAGTACATTAGATCTAATAGAATTATTTTGCTGTATCCAGACTAATATCAATCCAACCCATTTCATGAATAAAATGTGACCAATTAACCAACCAACAAAACTACTTGTTACAAATAACATCTTGTTGTTGCATCGAAACATAGAAATGTTGACTAATCTGACTAACATTGAACTTGGTAAAATGAAATGGTTGAATAATTGAAAAATGAGATTATTCAGGAATACACATTGAATGCTAAGATTACGCATTGAGTTTCTGGTAGTAGATCCATAATCAAAAAAGTGTTTGTGATTGTTCCAGAAGAAATGAAACAAAAGATACGGTAGAGCTAGGACAGTTATTGTATGAGGTCTACCCAATGCTAGATGCAGAGGCGCATAATAGATCGATATGAACATCATGAGCTGTCCCGTAATAAAACCTGTTGTTGCTGATACTTTCTTCTCGGTTCCTTCTTCCATAACCCGAGCTCGGAGAAGGAAGAGATAAGAGGGCCCTATGGAGAATGTGGTCAGAAATCCATAATAGAGTCCGACCACAACGACCGAATTGATTATCTTCATGCATAAGGATACTAGATTACCTAGTATAAAAGATTTAAAAATCAT